TAGTCCCGATCCCGATAAGGAAAGGGGGTAAATTATAACAAAGTTTTCGTGTTGTTGATTCCTAGGTGTAGTGTTTCTTCCCCTATGCGGCCTATTGGTACTGGTGGAGTAGTATTAACCTGCAATACAGAGAACCTATAGGCGTAACCTTTCGCTCAATACTAGAATCAACAATTGAAGCATCTGAGGCTGCATCAATCGGGGATACACGACAGAAGGAGTTGTTCTATCTCCAAACTAACTTCACCTTCATCAAGCGTAGGTTTTTTCAAGAATCTTCTTTTGTATCCCGAATCATATCTCTTTTCTCTTTCTCATAAGACTGAGATCGGTAAATAAAGAAAAAAATCAAATCGCACCATCTCTGTAATAGGTAAATGCCTCCCTTTCTCCTGAAGTTGTCGGAATTATTCGTAATAAGACATTGGCTATAATTGAAGAGGTTTTATCAATAAAATTTCCATTTATCCGAGATCTAGGCATAGTTAACAATCCATTCGAGAATTCTTCTCATTACCCTTCGAGGGAAAACGATCCCACAAACAAAGGAGTTGTACAGTACGAAATCACATAAAAACAGACTCATTCAAAAAAAAAATGTGGACCTTCCCCCCAAATTGTCCCTTTTGGACAGGGATAGATGGGAAATATTTGAATCCTATTGGATTTCATTCCAATGGAATTGTATACCCCTTACCTTAGCCTTAGTAAATGTAAATAATGAAATTAAATAATGAAATTACTACTAGAATTCTATTCTACATTTATATTACTATATGTATAGTATTACTATATTATTAGTATATTATAGTACTACTATATATCTATCTATATATCTATATTTAGATTTATTTAGATTTTAGATTTAGTATATATATTTATATATTTAGATTTATTAGATTTAGATTTTAGATTTAGATTTTAGATTTAGTTTAGATTTCGATTTAATTTCGATTTAGATTTATCGAAGTTGAGGAATAAAGGATTTTTTCCTACAGATTCTGAGAACTCAAGAAGTTTTTTTATACCTCGAGTCTTCAAGCGAAGGAAGACCTTTCTTTGCTTTGAAGAAAAGTTTTCTATTGAGAATTTGGTCATACCTGTATTGGAGTAATATGAATGATTCGATATTCACCCGGTTTCTGGGCAAGAATCCTAAGATTCCGTAGGAGAGATGGCCGAGTGGTTCAAGGCGTAGCATTGGAACTGCTATGTGGACTTTTGTTTACCGAGGGTTCGAATCCCTCTCTTTCCGTACCTTCACCTAATTCACCAGGGTTACCAACCGCAATGTATTAAATCAAATGACAATTATTGATACCATCATTCCGAGAGTAAGACCTTTATTTGATAGAGATTTTTCCTAATTACTGGGGTACGGAAATACCAATACCGGAAAGAGTAGAAAGGGATGAAAATCTCACCGCTGACCCATTTGTGATACGTGAATGGGAGAAAAATCCGGATCAAACCCCTTCCTTATTTACTTGACTTTGGCGAAAAAAGGTCGGACAAAATTGTCCGAAGCTTTGTAATTTTAGTTAGGTTTAGGTCTGACGAGAATAATATTCTACGACTAGTAACTCTTTGATTTTCAAACCGACCCATTTCCTATCTATTATTCGTTTTACTAATCCTTTGTATTGAGATGAGTGAAAGGTCAAATGGTTTACCCATTTCTTGCTCTTGCGGGGGGATGAATCAATATGATTTTGAATCAGAGCTCGGGATCTTTGTTTATCCCTCGTAGTAATAATATCTCGGGGTTTGCAGCGATAACTCGGGATATCTACTATACGACCATTAACTAAAATATGTCTATGGTTAACTAATTGCCTGGCCCCAGGAATGGTCGAAGCCATACCCAGTCGAAAAAGGATGTTATCCAAACGCATCTCAAGTAGTTGTAGTAAAACCTGACCCGTTGACCCTTTAGTTTTTCCAGCGATATGAACATATCTAAGCAATTGTCGCTCTGTCAGACCATAATGAAAACGCAATTTTTGTTTTTCTTCTAGACGAATACGATATTGAGATTTTTTCCTGAAACGAGATTTTTTTCTTCTAAGATAACTTCCGGGTCTAGGCCTTTTACTAGTTAGTCCCGGTAAAGCCCCCAGACGGCGTATTTTTTTGAAACGAGGTCCTCGGTAACGAGACATAAAGACTCCTTTTGAAATTTGATTTCATAGAATAACCTAGATTCAGGCTGAACTAAACGATAAACGAAGATAAATCTACTGAAGTGAAGTACTACAAAGAAGAATGAGATGGGTTGGATCAATATCTGGATTGCTTTGTATATTTGTACATTTGTATTTGTATCATTTGTATTTGTATATATATATATATATGTATATACATGCATATATGTAATGTATATACATGCATATATGTAATAGTAATATTAGGCATTAGGAAGTTAGATATCCTTTTCCTGATTTGTTCTGTAGAGATTTAACTGCCCCAATTCTTTTTTTATTCATAGTTGGAAGTTCCCGCGGCATAATAGATCGGTGATCTTGTAAAAGAAAAAAGGTAGGAGTCTTTTCAATATTCCTTGAGATCAAGGAAACACTTTCAATCATGGAAAAAATCGGACAAATAGAGAAAAGCCGGCTATCGGAGTCGAACCGATGACCATCGCATTACAAATGCGATGCTCTAACCTCTGAGCTAAGCGGGCTCACATAGCAGAAACAGTGCATAGGGCATAGAATTCGGTAAACTACTGAGACCCTTACTAGAATTAATGATTCTATCATTAATCATTAATTCTTAATATGAATTCTTAATTTCATATGAATTCTTCATAATTATCCTTAACTTAATAATTATCATTAACTATTAACTAAACTACTAGTAGCTTAACTACTATAAAAGTTTAAATATACTTGAAATTTCAATTCAATATGAAATCAATATGAAAGTTAATATTAACTTTATATTTCATTTAATATTAACTTTAATTAATATTAACTTTAAATAGCTATATATATTATATATATATAGTATTATTATATATAGTTAATATATATATTATTATTATATGTTCTTATTATCATATGTTCTTATTATCATATGTTCTTATTATCATATTCTTATATAGTCATTATTATCATATTCATTATTATCATATATTATTATAGTTAATTGTAGAGTATATATACAATATCTATTTAAGTTAAGTTAAGGGCGGATGAAAGATAATATCTATCTATGGAATGCCTATATCTATCTAGGTCTATATAGATAGAGAATCTATAGATCTATAGATAAAGAAATAGGTCTCTATTCTATAGCTATTCTAAGCTAAGATATTGAAAATTCTTAATGGAATAGTTACTTATTATTATCGGTCTATGAATTCTCATTATTATAGGTAAATTTAGAATTTATAGAAGAAATTCTTATTCTACTATTCTTATTCTCTTATTCTACTATTAGATTCTAGTATTAGAATCTAGTATAGAATATATAGAATTCTAGTAAGTAGTATTAGAAATTTCTATTTCTTTTCTTTGATTTAATTTCAAATTTCTTTCCTTTGGAATTGAATTCAAAACGCAAAAGAAAATATTAGATTCTAACTCTATTAGCTATTAGTTAGAATTAGTTATAGCAGATTCTATTCGAATTCTATTCGAATTCTAGTGGATCGGTCCTAGGGAAAGGATAAGATGCCACCCAGAGCATAATGAGATCTTCCCACAATTTCATTCGGAAAGAGGGGAAATAGAACGAAAAAAAGAAGAATGAATATTGACCGTTCCAGTATTCCAAATCGAGCAGGAAAAATGAGAGAGGGAGAGACTTGTATATGTGGGATATTTCCATCCATATTGAATTGCGGATACATCAACGATAGAATCATTTCTGATTGGACCAGGTTCCCCGACAGAGATGAAAGAAAATGGGTAAGAAATAGAAGCAGACACTGCTTTTCTATAGAAATCAGTATCTAATGAATTCAATGGTTCCAACATAAATGAAAGAGGGGGAGACCACAATGAGATCTCGGCGGGGATATGGCGGAATTGGTAGACGCTACGGACTTGATTGGATTGAGCCTTGGTATGGAAACCTACTAAGTGAGAACTTCCAAATTCAGAGAAACCCTGGAATTAAAGATGGGCAATCCTGAGCCAAATCCTGTGTTCAGAAAACAAGGTTCAGAAAGCGAGAATCAAAAAAAAGGGATAGGTGCAGAGACTCAATGGAAGCTGTTCTAACAAATAGAGTTGACTGCATTGGTAAGGGAATTCTTTCCTTTTATCCAAACGACAGAAAGGATGATCTTGTATACGTACGTATACATACTGAAACATCAAACGATTAATCACGACTTGAATCAGTATTTTTTTTTTTTCTGAAAAATTCACAGAATAGAAAGATTGTGAATTGATTCCAAGTTGAAGGAAGAATCGAATATTCAGAGATAAAATCATTCATTCCCGAGTCTAATAGATCTTTTGAAGAACCGATTAATCGGACGAGAATAAAGATAGAGTCCCGTTCTACATGTCAATACAGACAACAATGAAATTGATAGTAAGAGGAAAATCCGTCGACTTTATAAATCGTGAGGGTTCAAGTCCCTCTATCCCCAATAAAAAAGGCCCATTTCCCCCCTAATAATTTATCCTCTTTTTTGTCAGTTCTTCCAAATTCGTTATGTTTCTCATTCACTCTACTCTTTCACAAATGGATCCGACCAGAAATGTTTCTCTCTTATCACAAGTTTTGAGATAGATATGATTTACGTACATGCGTACAAATGAACAGATAATGAATGGGCAATAGAATCTCCACTATAATTCACAGTGATATCATTACTTCTATACAAAGTCTTCTTTTTTAAGGGCCAAGAAATTCTAAGGCCTGGGTGAGCTTATGTAATGTTTTTTGAGTCTCTTTTATTTAATTAACATAGACCCAAGTCCTCTAGCGGGATGATGCATCGAGACTGGTCGGGATAGCTCAGCTGGTAGAGCAGAGGA